GCCTTATCGAGCATCTTATCCCATTCTCAAATTGGTTTATTCTGCAGCAGCAAATGCTAATCATAATATGGGTTTGAACGAAGCTGATTCATTCATTAGTAAAGCCGAAGCCAATAGGAGTACTATTGTGAAAAAGTTAAGACCCCGGGCTCGAGGACGTAGTTATCTGATAAAAAGACCGACATGTCATATAACAATTGTATTAAAAGATAAATCGAAATCATTTTTAGATCAATCTAAGATTTAGATTCATATTAAAAAAAAATATATATAATAGAAAAATATGGGACAAAAAATAAATCCACTTGGTTTCAGACTTGGTACAACTCAAAGTCATCATTCCTTTTGGTTCGCACAACCAAAAAATTATTCCGCGGGTCTACAGGAAGATGAAAAAATACGGAATTGTATCAAGAACTATGTACAAAAAAATAGGAAAATATCCTCAGGTTTCGAAGGAATTGCACGTATAACAATTCAAAAAAAAATCGATTTGATCCAAGTCATAATCTATATTGGATTCCCAAATTTATTAATAGAGGGGCAAACACGAGGAATCGAAGAATTACAGATGAATGTACAAAAGGAGTTTCATTCTGTAAACCGGAGACTCAACATTGCTATCACAAGAGTTGAAAAACCTTATGGACAACCTAATATTCTTGCAGAATATATAGCTTTACAATTAAAAAATAGAGTTTCGTTTCGAAAAGCAATGAAAAAAGCTATTGAATTAACTGAACAAACGGATACAAAAGGAATTCAAGTGCAAATAGCAGGCCGTATCGACGGAAAAGAAATTGCACGTGTCGAATGGATCAGAGAGGGTAGAGTTCCCCTACAAACAATTCGCGCTAAAATTGATCATTGTTCCTATACAATTCGAACTATTTATGGAGTATTAGGTATAAAAATTTGGATATTTGTAGACGAGGAATAATCGACCTTGTCTTCCCATTCTGTCCAGTGATAAAACAAAAAATGACAAACTCTTTCATTCGTTTTCTGTTAAAAAAAAAAAATGAACAATTCTAATTCTATAAGGTTAAATAAAAATTCGATTGATCATTTGGTATAATTGCTATGCTTAGTGTGTGACTCGTTAGTTTTTTTATAGTTTCAAGTTGGGATTCAAAAAAAAATAGACTGACCCCCGCTATAAACTTTGTAATTATATAAAATAAACTAATAACCAACTTATTGCTTCGTATTGTCGCGATCCCAAGAAACAGTCACTATATGAATGAGTGAATCTATCATATGGTTGTAGCAACTGAAATTCTTTCAAGAAAAAATAAATCTGATTATGGGTTGTAAAGAAAAAAAAAAATAAAGGGATATGGATAAATGGAAGGATGATAGAAAGAACAAAAATATCAATGATATATGATTCCAATATGTATGGTCTATGAATCACGTCATAAAAGGCAGTGTGATAAAGCATCAATACTGATAATCAATACTGATAAGATAATTAGAAATATAAGAATTTGTAAATGAAATAATTTACAATAGAATAAAATAATAAAGAGCCTTCGGGTTAATAAAAACTGAGGAAATTGACTCGGGAACGAATTTTGTTGGAAGCTCCATTGCAAAGTTCAGACCTAACCATTAATGGAGAAGCTATGGGAACGACAGAACCTGTGACTGCATAGGATTCTATTGAAAACGAATCCTAATAATTCATTGGGTGGGATGGCGGAACGGACCAAGAAAAAATTGATTTATTCTGAGAGGTCATGAATTGAACCTACGAATGAAACAGGAAAGAGTAAATATTCGCCCGCGAAACCTCTATTTATTGGATTACAATCTTTTGTCGTAATTCGATAGAGGTAAAAAAAAAAAGGAAAGGATTCGTTATGTTATAAAAATAAAAAAGAGAAACATTACATTATCTATAAAGATACATAAATGTACACACACGTCTAGCTGTATTGTATATCTTGTATCTACATCTTCCTTCCTATGTAAGAAATTAAATATCAATAAAAGCCATTACTTGGTGTATTATCTATTAATGTGTACCTATTAATGTGTATCTATAATATTATTGAATTTGAATCCTTTCATTCGCGAGGAGCTGGATGAGAAGAAACTCTCATGTCCGGTTCTGCAGTAGAGATGGAATTAAGAAACAACCATCGACTATAACCCCAAAAGAACCAGATTTCGTAAACAACATAGAGGAAGAATGAAAGGAATATCTTGTCGAGGCAATCATATTTGTTTCGGCAGATACGCTCTTCAGGCACTTGAACCTGCTTGGATTACAGCTAGACAAATAGAAGCAGGGCGAAGAGCAATGACACGATATGCGCGTCGTGGTGGAAAAATATGGGTACGTATATTTCCCGACAAACCTGTTACAGTAAGACCCGCGGAAACACGTATGGGTTCGGGGAAGGGATCCCCTGAATATTGGGTATCCGTTGTTAAACGGGGTCGAATACTTTATGAAATGGGTGGAGTATCCGAAACTGTAGCTAGAGCAGCTATCTCAATAGCTGCGCGCAAAATGCCTATACGAACTCAATTTCTTATTTCAGGATAGAGATGTAGAACTAAACAAAAAGGGGTATTGGGGATGAAAAAACGCAGGTTTATTTATTTCTGGACTGACAATATTTCTTTTTTTTCTTTCATACTTTTCATTGAAATAACAGATTGAAATAAAAATGATATGATTCAACCTCAGACCCTTTTGAATGTAGCGGATAACAGCGGAGCTCGAAAATTGATGTGTATTCGAATCATAGGAGCTGGTAATCACCGATATGCTCATATTGGTGATGTTATTGTTGCTGTAATCAAAGAAGCAGTTCCCAATATGCCTCTAGAAAGATCAGAAGTAATTAGAGCTGTAATTGTACGTACATGTAAAGAACTCAAACGTGAAAACGGTATGATAATACGATATGACGACAATGCTGCAGTTGTCATTGATCAAGAAGGAAATCCAAAAGGAACTCGAGTTTTTGGTGCAATCGCTCGAGAATTGAGACAGTTGAATTTTACTAAAATAGTTTCATTAGCTCCCGAAGTATTATAAATAGTAGTAGATGAGACTATGATATAGTAGGGTATCTGAAATAGATCAAATAGATCAAATTAGTAGATTGTGTCTCACGTATATACTTTATAAAAAAAAAGAAAAAAAAAGGAAACATGTTGATTATATCAAAATTAGGAGGAACCTATAATTCTAGTTCGTCATGGGTAGGGACACTATTGCCGATCTAATAACTTCTATAAGAAATGCTGACATGGATAAAAAAGGAAGGGTTCGAATAGCATCTACAAATATTACCGAAAACATTGTTAAAATACTTCTACGAGAAGGTTTTATTGAAAACGTTCGGAAACATCAGGAAAGTAACAAATATTTCTTGGTTTCAACTCTGCGACATAGAAAAACCAGAAAAGGAATATATAAAACTAGAACCATTTTAAAGCGTATCAGCCGACCCGGCTTACGAATTTATTCCAACTATCAACGAATTCCTAAGATTTTAGGTGGAATGGGAATTGTAATTCTTTCTACTTCTCGAGGTATAATAACAGATCGAGAAGCTCGACTAGAAAGAATTGGAGGAGAAATTTTGTGTTATATATGGTAATCTTACACCTCTGGTATCCGAATTTGATCTCTAACTTCCTATTTGTAAAATAGAGAGGAAAAGTGAGTTATATAACTCTTCCTCCATTAGTTGATACTTCAAGGAGGTTACCTGGAATGAAAGAACAAAAATTGATTCATGAGGGTTTAATTACTGAATCACTTCCCAACGGTATGTTCCGGGTCCGTTTAGATAATGAAGATCTAATTCTAGGATATGTTTCGGGGAGGATCCGGCGCAGTTTTATACGGATACTACCGGGAGATAGAGTCAAAATTGAAGTAAGTCGTTATGATTCCACCAGGGGACGTATAATTTATCGACTTCGCAACAAAGATTCGAACGATTAGGTTATTTTTTTAACCATGGGTATACAATTCGAAGTTCAAAAAAAAAATTCAAGAGACTTATTCTCTTCCAAGAAGTGGATTCAGAATTAAGGTAAGGAATAAAAAATATGAAAATAAGGGCTTCCGTTCGTAAAATTTGTGAAAAATGTCGACTGATTCGCAGGCGTGGACGAATTATAGTGATTTGTTCCAATCCGAAACATAAACAGAGACAAGGGTAATCTTTCTAACTAAAAAAGAACTTTACTTTCAAAAATTCGAAAATCAGTACAATACGTAAAAATAAGGTAAAGGGTCTGTTTTAACATGAAATGGATATCTCCGTATCTTTTCTTTTTGTATATTTCTGACTCATAAATATGAGATGATAAAATATGACAAAAGCTATACCAAGAATTGGTTCACGTAGGAATGGGCGTATTGGTTCACGTAAGAATGGACGTAGAATACCAAAAGGCGTTATTCATGTTCAAGCGAGTTTCAACAATACCATTATAACTGTTACAGATGTACGAGGTCGGGTAGTTTCTTGGGCCTCCGCTGGTACTTCTGGATTCAAAGGCACAAGAAGAGGAACACCTTATGCTGCTCAAGCCGCAGCGGTAAATGCTATTCGTACAGTGGTTGATCAGGGTATGCAACGAGCAGAAGTTATGATAAAGGGTCCTGGTCTCGGAAGAGATGCAGCATTACGAGCCATTCGTAGAAGTGGTATATTATTAAGTTTCGTACGTGATGTAACACCTATGCCACATAATGGATGTCGACCTCCTAAAAAAAGACGTGTGTAGAAATAAGAATTAAACCGATTTCAAGAGAAATAAATGATTCAATGATCAAATAATAATACTAGTATAGTATGGTTCGAGAGGAAGTAGCGGGATCCACTCGAACACTACAGTGGAAGTGTGTTGAATCAAGAGTAGACAGTAAGCGTCTTTATTATGGTCGTTTCATTCTGTCACCACTTATGAAAGGTCAAGCTGATACCATCGGTATTGCCATGCGAAGGGCTTTACTTGGAGAA